ATTTCTTTCAAATTCATTAAAATTTCATGTACAGATTCTTGAATACCTGCGATGGTAGAATATTCGTGTGGTATTTTCTCAAATTTTGCACGTGTAATACATGTTCCTTCTATTTCTCCGAGTAAAGCTCTTCGCAGCGCGATGCCTATTGTATCGGCTTGGCCTTTCATAAGTGGGGCCAGAATAAAGCGTCCATAACAAAGACGCTTACTGTCTGCTCTTGATTCAACACACTTCCACTGTAGTGTCCGAGTAGATACTGTTACTTTCTCTCGAACCATAGTAATATTATTTGATCAAATCATTGAATTATTTATTTCTCTTGAAATCTCTTCAATGTTTACACACGTCTTTTTTTGGGGGGCCTACAGCCATTATGTGGCATAGGGGTTACATCCCGTATGAAACTTAATAGTATGCCACTTCTACGAATAGCTCTTAGTGCCGCATCTCTCCCAAGACCCGGGCCCTTTATCATGACTTCTGCTCGTTGCATACCTTGATCCACCACTGTCCGAATAGCATTTCCCGCTGCGGTTTGAGCGGCAAATGGTGTCCCTCTTCTTGTACCCTTGAATCCACAAGTACCGGCGGAGGACCAAGAAATTACTCGACCCCGTACATCTGTAACCGTAACAATGGTATTGTTAAAACTTGCTTGAACATGAATAACTCCCTTTGGTATTCTACGCACATTCTTACGTGAACCAATACGTCTATTTCTACGTGAACCGATTTTTTGTATAGGTTTTGCCATATTTTATCATCTCATAAATATAAGTCAGAGATATATGGATATATCCATTTCATATCCAAACGGATCCTGGTTTTTACTTATTTTTTTGTACATCTGTACATCAGGTCCTTTAGATTTCGGGAGTCCCTTTTTGGTTTAAAAAGATTATCCTTGTCTTTGTTTATGTCTCGGGTTAGAGCAAATTACTATAATTCGTCCCCGCCTACGGATCAATCGACATTTTTCACAAATTTTACGAACGGAGGCCCTTATTTTCATATTTGTCACCCCTTTTCTTAATTCTGAATCTACTTAATTGGAATTGGAAGAAAATGAGTTTCTTAAAATTTTTAACTTCGAATTGTATCCATACGAAAGAATGTTGCAATCAAAAAACCATCTAATTATTTGAGTCTTTACTTTTGAATATACAATGAATATACAAATTATATGCCTTTTAGTTGAATCATACTAACTTACTAGAATTTTTATTTACTGAAACTAGTCAAAGAGACATAATATTCGAAAGCTGCCCCTTTTTATCACAAATATGCAAGTTCCGCACATAATTTGGCTATCAGAAAGATTACCATATATAACACAAAATTTCCCCGCCGATTCCTTCTATTCGAGCCTCTCGGTCTGTCATTACCCCTCGAGAAGTAGAAAGAATTACAATACCCATTCCGCCTAAAATTCTCGGAATTCGTTGATAGTTAGAATAGATTCGTAGACCGGGCCGGCTGATCCGTTTTAAATTTAAAACAGTTCTATATGGTCCTTTCCTATTTCTCCTATGTCGTAGGGTTAAAACCAAAAAATATTTAGTGCTTTCCTGATGTTTTCTCACGTTTTCAATAAAGCCTTCTCGTAAAAGAATTTTAACAATATTTTCAGTGATGTTAGTAGAGGGTATTCGCACTGTTCTTTTTTCATTCATGTCAGCATTTCGTATAGAGGTTATTATGTCAGCAATAGTGTCTTTACTCATGATAAACTAAGATTATTGTTGCCCCCGAATTTTGATATAATCAACATGCTCTATTTCTTTATTTTTTTTCTGAATTCATAAATATTTATGAATTTTAAAAGGTATATACGTGATATACAAACAATCTACTAAAATTAAATTAATCAATTCAAATACTATAAACTATATCACGGTATTCCCTTATAATACTTCAGGTGCTAATGAAACGATTTTCGTGAAATTTAATTGTCTTAATTCCCGGGGGATCGCGCCAAAAATCCGGGTTCCCTTTGGATTTCCTTCTTGATCAATAACAACTGCCGCATTGTCATCATATCGTATTATTATACCGTTGTCGCGTTTGAGTTCTTTACAGGTACGTACAATTACAGCTCGGATCACTTCTGATCTTTCTAAAGGTGTATTTGGTACTGCTTCTTTGATTACAGCAACAATAACGTCACCAATATGAGCATATCGTCGATTACTAGCTCCTATGATTCGAATACACATCAATTCGCGGGCCCCGCTGTTATCCGCTACATTCAAATGGGTTTGAGGTTGAATCATATCTTTTTTTTATTGGTTTTGTGTTTAAAAATGTAAAGGGTGAAAAAAAAGCAATATTGTTTGTTCAAAACAAGAAACCTACAATTGTTTTTTTATCAAAAATTTATCAAAAAAACTCTTTCCTTTTATTCTACATCCCTATCCTAATCCTATACCGAAAGAATAAATCGAGTTCGTATAGGCATTTTTGATGCCGCTATTGAAATAGCCCTTCTAGCTATATTTTCTGCCACCCCGCTCATTTCATAAAGTATTCTGCCGGGTTTAACAACAGCTACCCAATATTCGGGAGATCCCTTCCCCGAACCCATACGTGTTTCTGTAGGTCTTACTGTAACTGGTTTGTCTGGAAATATACGTACCCAGATTTTTCCACCGCGGCGTGCATTTCGTGTCATTGCTCGTCGTCCCGCTTCTATTTGTCTAGACGTGATCCAAGCGGGTTCAAGTGCTTGAAGAGCATATCTACCAAAGCAAATACGATTACCTCGATAAGATATTCCTTTCATTCTTCCTCTATGTTGTTTACGGAATCTGGTTCTTTTGGGGTTATAGTTGATGGTTGTTTATCAATTCCACCCATCTCTACTACAGAACCGGACATGAGAATTTCTTCTCATCCAGCTCCTCGCGAATTAAACGATTAAAAATAAAAGACATGGTGAATAATATACTGAATCGGGGGATTCTTTGAAATTTCATTTAATAGAATTTTTTTTTTATCTTTTGATTTGATCTATAATTAACCCCGTATTCTATTTATAGATAATGTCATTTAGGTATAATGTTACAATGAATCTTTATTTTATTTTGACTTTTATTTCGAATTTACTCCCATTTCAAAAAAAAAAAAAAAAAATTCGCGGGCGAATATTTACTCTTTCAATATTCAGTTGTAAGATTAGTCTATGACATGACCTTTCAAAAACAAAATTGAATTCTGGTTCGTTCCGCCATCCTACCCACTGAATCATTCGGATTCGTTTTCAATAGAATCCTATGCATTCACAGGTTCTGTCGTTCCCACCACCTCTCAAGTAATGGTTAGGTCTGAATTCTACAATGGAGCCCTTAATGAAATTTGAATGAAATTTGTTTTTGAGTCAATCTTCTCAGTCTTTATTGGCTCGGGGCTCTTGATTTGTGGTTTTATCCACGTATTTGCCTAATTGGGGATCAATCAGTATTGATGCTCTATTACATTCCTTTTTATGAGATGACTCATAGACCGTACATATTGGAATCATATATCGTTGATATCCTTTTTCTATCTTTCTCTCACCCTTCCATTTATCTGTATACTTTTCTTGCTTTACAACTCGTAATCAGATTGGTTTTTCTTTTTTGTTTATGCAAAAAAGATTTCAGTTGCTACAATGATATGACTTATATATCCTATATATCATATTTTGACTGGCTCTTTCTTTCTTTATATCCAGATAATGCGAAGCGATGGGTTGGTTATTAGTTCTATAGTTATTAGATTAGTTCTATAGTTATTAGTTCGTACTCCGGGTTGTTCCATTTTTTTGAATTCTAATCCTAAAAAACCAACGAGTCACACACTAAGCATAGCAATTATATCAAATGATTAATCGAATTTTTATTGAACCTTATAGAATTGTTGATTTTTTTTTATCAAGAAATAGAACTAAATATAAGTCAAGTAAATTCTTATTATTTTTCGTCTACAAATATCCAAATTTTTATACCTAATACCCCATAGATAGTTCGAACTGCGTAGGAACAATAATCTATTTTGGCTCGAATGGTTTGTAGAGGAACCCGACCTTCTCTGATCCATTCTACACGTGCAATTTCTTTTCCGTCTATACGACCTGCAATTTGTACTTGAATTCCTTTTGTACCCGCCTGCTCAGTTAATTCAATCGCTTTTTTCATTGCTTTGCGAAATGAAACTCTATTTTTTAATTGTCCGGCTATAAATTCCGCAAGAATATTGGGGTGCCCATAGGGGTTTACAATTCTTGTAATAGTAATGTTGAGTTTTCGGTTTACACAATTGAGTTCTTTTTGTACATTGAACTGTAATTCTTCGATTTTGCGAGTCCTGTCTTCTATTAATAACTTGGGGAATCCCATATAGATTATGACTTGAATCAAATCAATTCTTTTTTGAATCTCGATACGTGCAATTCCCTCGACATTAGAGGGTATTTTCAGATTTTTTTGTACATAATTTTTGATACAGTCTCGTATTTTTTGATCTTCTTGTAGATCCTCGGAATAATTTTTTGGTTGTGCAAACCAAAGAGAATGATGACCTTGGGTTGCACCAAGTCTGAAACCAAGTGGATTTATTTTTTGTCCCATAGTCCCCCACTACTATATATATCGTGAAACGTCATATCGGTGTGTTTTCTTTTTTTTTTTTTTTTATCCGTTCGGGTTTTTTAAGCATAACATAATATAGCGTATTTGTAGTTTTTCTAATATAGAATATTCTTTCTTTAAATATTCTTCAGCTCTTTTTCCTTTTATCTCTTTCTAGTTGTTCATCTACAGATATATCTTTCAACACAATAGTTATATGACAGGTGGATCTTCTTATCGGATAACTCCTCCCTCGAGCTCGGGGTTTTAATTTTTTCACAGTCGTGCCCTCGTTGACTTCAGCTTTACTAATGATTAAACTTGGTTCATTAAAACCCTTATTGTGATTAGCATTTGCTGCTGCAGAATAAACCAATTTTAAAATGTCAT